CTACGAAGGTAAGGCCTTTCACTTCAAAAAGGGGTTAGAGTGGGGAAATGTGATGATTCATATTTTTTGTGTGTACTCAAAAGTTTCATGTTTAAATTGAGGGTAACAATTATCTGATCCTTTGAATTGTTCTTATTTCTTAAATTAAAGGAATTTTTCATTTTCTAGGATAGTATTAAAGATCTTATCGAAAACTTACGGCAGCTTGCCAAACAAAGGCTAAGAGAAAAAAAAACAAAGGTATGACTGGCATAACATCTACAATTGGATTCAAAAAAGCATAGACCTCTGGCAATTTTGCGAAGAAAAAACTACTCAAATAAAGGGCAGAATTAATACAGATCAAATTAAGGATATTAAGCATAATAAACTTTTTTTTGTTCTTGGAGATAATTGTATTTTGGTTGACTTATTGATATAAGTAAAAACGAAAAGAGAAAGGTAGAAAAAATCTTTCCTTTTCTTTGAGTTTACCCAACCAAAAATCCTGCAATTCTCAAAGGCGAATAGAATAAATTTGACTTTCAATACAATATCTTAATTGAATTCTACGTAATGAGCAATAATAAATTCAAAAAAATTCTATATCTATCCGTGTAAAAATCCTAACAACAATCTAACTCTTTCTAAAAATTAAATATTTGGACTAGAATTGACGACAAACCAATACCACTATTATTCTTTAATAGCGTTAAATAAAAATTTAAATGGGGCGTGGCCAAGTGGTAAGGCAGCGGGTTTTGGTCCCGCTATTCGGAGGTTCGAATCCTTCCGTCCCAGAGCATATTCATTCTATCAGAATACATATATTTTTTTTTAGTTTTTAATAAATTAAACTTAATCGGGTTCAACAAATGACACAGCGATGTAATTCAATTTATTTGTTGTAATCCAGTTAAGTTAAGAGAAAAACAAGGGTTTGAATTCAAAAAAAGGATTACACGGGCTTTTGATCATATGTTTCTTCTCTTCATATTGAAATAAATTTGTTACTTAGAAAAACCTTACTACCTTTTTGATTTAACGGAGTCAAAATGCGAAAGAAGCCATATTTCCTATTCCTGAAATAAATAATAAATGGAGTAATTCAATTATGAATTCTCTGCAGATCTCTGAATTTTGAAACAAGATAAAGTTTTTTGTACTATGGCTAAATTGAGTCAAGGAAATTAAGTTTCTTAAGACTTGGTTAGGTTAGGATAAAAAAAGGAGTAAGGACTTAATCTATATTTGTTTTGCTCTTATAAATAATTTTAGATTTATGGAAAGATTCCAACAGGTTAATTCATACATTCTTTTTATTTGAAATTCAGAAATCCTTCTATAATCTTCCCCAAAAATAAAAAAAAAAAAAAACGTCTAAAAAAAGGAAATCCATAGCCTATTAAGTATTGTTATCATCTTTTTTCTATTTTTTTTTTCAAAAAAAAAAAATAAATGATAGGGATTCATTTCTAATTTTGATAAAACTTCTTCAGAAAAATATCTTAGAAAAGAAAAAACATACATTACTATGTACCGACTGAACCAATGACTATTCATGATTCTGTAATGGACTCAATTCTATACCGGTTCAAAATTAGATAAATGTTATGGTAAAACTTCGTTTAAAACGATGTGGTAGAAAGCAACGTGCGACTTGAAGGACACGATCCGTTGTGGATTCTTACATCCACCATTTTATATCAAAATGAAGGTGCTCTTGGCTCGACATCACTTGTTCTGCTAAACTACCCTTTTTGTTGGGTTGTAGCCTAAATAATATAGGATGGAGCTCGAGTATAAAGTATTGACTTATTTCTTAGGGCAAGGATCTATGGTTAATATCAATCTATAAAATAGAAGAACTTCGTAAGTATATTTTTGATATAGAAATGAAAGTTTCCAATCCAAAAGAAAAAAATTCTTGGAATTAAGAAAACGCTTTCGATACAAAAAGTGTATCACAGGGAATCAAATGTTTGGCTCATTCTTTGAAAAAGGTCACAAAAAAGGGTATGTTGCTGCCATTTAGAAAGGATTCAAAATTACCGAAGTCATGTCTAAACCCAATGATTAAAAATAAGGATAAAGGATACCAGAACAAGAAAACACCCTTTCAATTGTATCAACAACTGCCCCAGAATGAGGAATTAAAATAAAAAAATTGAGTCAAAAGAAAGGGATTTAAAGACCACTCAATAAAAGAAATCTGAAAAATCTTTTTTTTAGCTTTTTGAGAATTATCCAACTTGAGTTATGAGTACAAATGGTTTTTCCCTTTCAGAAAGGAAGGAGAAAGGCGGAAGGGGACTTAAATCATAGTCTAATTACACCCATTTGCCATTAGAATTCTATACATAAATAGAGCCTCAAATCATTTTTCTCGAGCCGTACGAAGAAAAAACTTCCTATACGTTTCTGGGGGGGGTATTATTCATCTACATCTATCCCAATGAGCCATCTATCGAATCGTTGCAATTGATGTTAGATTCCGAAGAGAAGGAAGAGATCTTCGGAAAGTGGGTTTTTATGATCCAATAAAGAATCAAACTTATTTAAATGTTCCTGCCATTCTTTATTTTCTTGAAAAAGGTGCTCAACCTACAGGAACTGTTCAGGATATTTTAAAGAAGGCAGAAATTTTAAAGTAATTTCGTCCTAATCAAACGCAAATTTATTTGAATTAAATAAAAATGGGATCAGAAAGGGGTCATGACTTGTATAGTTTTGTATAGCCTTTTTTTTTTCTTCTTTTTTTCTATTCGTGCCTATTTCTCTTTATTCCCATAAAATTCTAGATTTTCTATCTAGAACAAGAAAACCTTAATTTTTTTGCTAGTTCTTCATTTCCATTTTTGTATCTATGTCCGTTTGTTATGGAGTGCCAATTCAACACAAGTCTTTATTTGTAGTTTTCCATTCTATTCTTTTTAGAAAATGGATAATTTGATTATATTGACAACAGGGTATCTAACAAATATAATTTATTAGAAATAATAAGTGTATCTATTTATCTCCGTCTCAGAAGTTTGGTTTTTTACTTTACTTCATGAAATGGTGGGTTCGCTGGATTCGCTTTGATGTAAGAAGTCTTTTTTTTTTGAAATAAAAAAGGTCTATAAATTTTTGGATTTATCTCGATTTTTTTTTTAGTTCAATCTTTCAATTACTTCGTATAATTTGTTTATTGTTTGTTATTATGATTGTATCGACTTATTCCTTTTTCGGGTTGCTAACTCAACGGTAGAGTACTCGGCTTTTAAGTGCGGTTAGAATCTTTTACACATTTGGATGAAGCGAGGATTCGTTCATACTATTGGTAAAGTTTTAAAGACCACGACTGATCCTAAAAGGAAATGAATGGAAAAAATAGCATGTCGTATCAATGAAGAATTCAAAGAATATTTTATTCTTACCAGATCGGTACAAAACCATTTTTCAAATGGAAAAAAAAAAAAGGAATTCAATTTCAGATAGGGTCGAGTTAATAAATGGATAGAACCTTATGGTTTCAATTAATTATAGGGAAAGCAAAAGTAACGAGCTTCTATTCTTAATTTGAATAATTACCCGATCTTATTTCTAATTTTAGGTTAAAAATAGATTAGTACCAGTTGCGGAACGGAACAGGTTTCTTCATGGATTATATGAATCCTAGTTATTGGCCCAGTTCATTATGGAATGGAAGTAGATGTGTAAAAGAAGCAGCATATTGATAAAGTCTTTTTTTTTTCCAAAATCAAAAGAGTGATTGGTTTGAAAAAATAAAGGATTTCTAAGCATCTTTTTATCTTAAAACAAATAATGAGCATAAAGAATTCAATTAAATGTAAAAGAAGGAAATAGAGAATCCGTTGAAAAGTTTACTGAGGTAGCTATTTTTTTCTTAATAAAGTACCTTGTTTTGCCTGTATCGCACTATGTATCATTTGATAACCACCCAATCCTCTGTCTTTGGTTCAAATGGAGGAGTTCAAAAGATATTTAGAACTAGATAGTTCTCAGCAACAGGACTTCCTATATTCATTTAGCTTTCAAGAGTCTATTTATACACTTGCTCATGTAAATAGATCAATTTTAAATGCGGATTCTGAGAAAAAATCTAGCTTACTAATTGTGAAATCTTTAATTACTCAAATGTATCAACAAAATCATTTGCTTTTTTCTGCTAATGATCCTAAACAAAATTTATTTTTTGGACACAACACGGATTTCTATTGTCAAATACTATTCGAAGCATTTGCCGTCGTTTTGGAAATTCCATTTTCTCTACGAGAAAGGCCATTTATAGAAAGGAGGGAGATCGTCCAATTTTTTAATTTACGATCCATTCATTCAATATTTACTTTTTTAGAAGACAGATTATCACATTCCAATTATGTAGTAGATATACTACTACCCCATTCCATCCATCTGGAAATCTTGGTTCAAACTCTTCGTTATTGGGTAAAAGATGCTTCTTCTTTGCATTTATTGCGATTTTTTTTGCACCAGTATCATAATCAGAATAGTTTTATTATTCCAAAACAATCTCGTTTTGTTTTTTTCAAAAAAACAAAAAGGAATAAAAGATTCTTCTTCTTCCTATATAACTCTAAAGTGTGTGAATATGAATCTATCTTCGTTTTTCTGCGTAACCAATCTTTTCATTTACGATCAATATCCTCTGAAGCCTTTCTTGAACGTATCTATTTCTATGAAAAAATAGAAAATTTTCTAGAAGTTTGTTCTAAGGATTTTAAGGCCTTTTTTTGGTTGTTCAAGGATCTTTTCATGCATTATGTTAGGTATAAAGGAAAATTGATTTTGGTTTCAAAAGGAACGTCCTTTTTAATGTCTAAATGGAAATATTACCTAGTCAATTTATGGCAATCTTCTTTTTACATGTGGTCTCAACCAGGAAGGATTCAGATAAACCAATTTTCCAATTACTCACTTGACTTTCTGGGCTATCTTTCAAGTGTTCAACGAAACCCCTCAATGACACGGAGTCAAATGCTAGAAAATTCATTTTTAAT